GAATTTACTGGATGAAATTACGGGTCTGTTCCTTCGTAAACTCGTAATTATAAAGAAAAAAATTATTCAATTTAAGAAATCACTCTAAGATGATACCTTGTTTTTTTTTTAGTGTGTGCCCATCGGGAACGAAAAAAGTCGAAATTTGTCCCTCCTGCCTGTCGCATGTGCCTATCAATAGTTGTTTTGTTGAAAGGATTCCCTCGAAAAAGGAAAAGGGACAAACAAGCAATAAGGAATCTGAGACAAAACTCCCGTCGGGAAATGGAAACAATCGATGAGGGATTCCTCGAGAAGTTAAAACTATTCTTTGCATCGAATGATTATGGAAAAATGGATTTGAGACATACACGAGGAAGGTTCTGGGAGCAATACCAGTTATGAAGCTCTTTCGAACCAGGAGCCGTGTGAGGTGAGAATCTCACGCACGGTTCTGAATGAGCGGAAAGATCGAAAATCTTCTTTTCGACTCTGACTCTCCTACACCAGTCGTTGCTTTTTTTTCCGTTACCTCTAAAGTAGCAGCTCCAGCTTCATTTACCCGACTCTTCGGTCTAATTTTCCCATACTTATCCAATGAGTGGCATATCGCGGTGGGATTATTAGCTGCTTTTAGCATGATATTAGGAAATCTAATTGCCGTTACTCAACGAAGCGTAAAACGTATGCTAGCTTATCCTTCTATAAGCCAAATTGGATATATCATGATTGGGGTACTTGCTGCAGACTCGGAAAACGGTTACGCAAGTATGATAACTTATACGTTTATCTATATACTCATGAATTTGGGAACTTTTGCTCGTATCATCCCATTTGGTTTACGAACCGGAACTGATAATATCAGGGATTACGCGGGATTATACATGAAGGATCCTGTCCTAACATTCTCTCCGGTTTTACGTTCACCATCCCTAGGGGGTATCCCTCCGCCATCCGGTTTTTTTGGTAAACTCTATCTCTTTTGGCATGGATGGAAAGCTGGTTCGTACCCATCAGTTCCGGTGGCGCTTGTCACAAGTGTCATTTCCATCTATTACTATCTAAAAATAATTAGATTAATGTTCACTGGGAAGAATGGGAGGAGCGACACACCCATAACTTCTAGACAAAATTCATTAGTTTCTCCATCAATTTCAATTTCGAAAAGTTCTCTTGAAATAGCTATGATCATTCGTGTACTAGCATCAACCCTATCGGGTATATTCATAGATCCCATTATCGAAATCACACGGAATACCTTCTTTTAGACCCACTTCGAATTGTGATACAAAACTTCTTTTCTTTCCCAACTGATGTGTTTTAAAAGCCGGTTCTGCTATCTTAACTAGTCCGTCTATGCAACGCAACTTACGAAATAGTTATATCTTCTTCGGTAATTGATCCTGGCATTCTCCTATCTAGCTTGTACTTGTCCCTTCGCGCCCAAAATCACTTGCTAGGAAAATGACCCCCTGTCTATTCCGGAGGAGATATAAGTATTTCCGCGCAGTGGACAGCTGTGGTTGCGAAGTAAAAACCCACGCCGTTACATCCAACTGTTAGTCGAAAGGAGAATGCCCTCCCTTTTTTATTGTCTATTCCTATGGTAGTATTTTTCCATATTGATGAAAAGACTTGCTTGCGAGACATTGTCGGCCGTGTAGAAAAAAAAGTCTCTGTACGAGGGGGGAATTGAACACTCCTTCAGGGATGACTGATTGCGGGCGGAACTAGATTCGAACCCTTGGCCATAGTCAGTATGAACTGGAACCTTACCACTACCCGAAGAATCGATGAAAAATCAAAAAGGTTTGTGAATTTCGTTTCAATCTCGGTAGAGTCTCCTAGTTAGTAAATCTGGCAAAATAGAAATGAAAATTTGGTTTAGCGGTTGACAGGACTGGAAAAATATTCGTATAATTTAATTGGTTAACAAAATTTCATCACGTTCCCTTGCTTCGAAACGAGGGTAGGTACACCAGATACAAAATGGAGTAATGCGTAGTACAGAGGTTTGAATCCCCGCAAGGCGTCCGGAACAGAAGCCGTTTTGGAAGAAGAAGAAGTCTTCCGGCCCCCTTCTTTCCACCAATAGAAAGAACCCCGAAAAACTCGAATGTGAATGAGATGGACCAAAAATCCTAGCCTTTCATCCGGGGTTTTTGGAAACCCATCCTTTCTTTGTTTCCGAAGGACTCAAAATCCCATGGTTAAACCGACCGAAGGACTCAAAATCCCATGGTTAAACCGACCGAAGGACTCAAAATCCCATGGTTAAACCGGCCGAGTCTCTGATTAGGGGTATCTAACCAGAGACTCGGATTTTACACACCAATTTTTAGAATGAATTATTAGTAGGTGAATAAAATGCTTCATCTCATGCAGCTCTACTCGGCTTCAGCGTACTCCCCACGCCGACTCCTTCCGATTCCGAGAGAAAATACAAGGTCTCAGCCCAAACAAGATAGAAGGGAGATTTGTTTTGAGGACGGTTGATTGCGGGCGAGGAGGGATTCGAACCCCCGACACCGTGGTTCGTAGCCACGTGCTCTAATCCCCTGAGCTACAGGCCCCGTCTCTACTGGATCCGTTCCGGGATCCACTCGGACTGGACTAAAAGAAAATTGTTTCTCTTCCCCATCCATTTCACCTATTCTGTCGGAAAAGATGCATAAGTTCAGGATCCCCCCCCATTGGCTTTTTTCCCCTCTCGCCGAGTAAGGGGTGGTGGGGGGGAGTATGTGCTAGATCGCTAGATGGAGTTCTGCCTAGAGACGAACCCCACGCACGCGGTGGGCATCCCACTTCTTTTTTTTTTTTTATCCTGGCATCGAGCTATTTTTCCGCAGGGCCCCCCCTGCAGTATTGTTACCGCGGTAGAGTTTCACCACCGAGTTCGAGATGGGTCGGTGTGGTTCCTCTACGCCTAGGACACCAGAATATCAATCTCTGAGGGTGGAGAGTATACGCATAGATTTGGGAATAAATCAGTTTGAGTCTACGAATCCAGTCCGGAAGACACGCCGTAAAGGAGAGGGGAGGGTGCACCTCCCGAACAATCTCCTGGACCGCCTCTCTGTCCATCCTTTGGACGGAGAAGCGGTACGAATTTCCATTTCAGACCCCTCCTAAGAAGGGGAAGTAGTTTCGATACTGATGCTGTCATGCAATCGAATA